TGTAGTTGAAATAACGGAATTCGGGGTTGTTTGGTCAAGTAACGGAAAATCAATCAAATTCATAACTGTCTCAATATAACCTTTTCCTTCCTTTTTCTTTTTTTTGTTGTCTGAATATTCAGTTAAGACCATTCTAATGCTCCTTTTCGCCATGCATAAACTGAACCAACAATTGGGATAAGCACGAAAATGAAAGCTTCTATAAATACGGATACACCCAATACATCAAAACTCATCGCCCATGGATAAAGAAAGACCGTTTCAACGTCAAAAACAACAAAAACTAGAGCAAACATGTAATAGCGGATTCGGAATTGTAACCAAGCGTCTCCCATGGGTTCTATACCTGATTCATAACTAGAGAGCTTCTCTGGTCCTTCACTAATTGGGGCTAAAACTCCGGAAATTACAAATGCCAAAATAGGAATAGCACCCGATATTATTAGAAATGCCCAGAAAATATCATATTCGTGAAGCAGAAACATAAATGGACTCCTATTAATGTGGAATAGGTTGAATTATTCGATTTGAATTTCAATTGTAAATTCATCCAGAACTTCTTAAAGGAAAAGGGAATTTTTTTTGATCAAATAAAACTACATAGTTTAGAGTTTGTTTGCCATGGTGCATGCCTTATTTAAAGATTCATACAATGGAACCCCACTTACCATTTTTTTTTGATTCCATTTAGATATGGTATCGATATAGGATGTTCCCACCCAAAGAAAACTCTCTTACTTTATCTCGGTTTCTCTTTTTAAAAAGTAATTAAATACAAAAAAATAGTATAATTAGAATACTAATAAATAAGACTAATTATAGCGTAAGAAATCGTATTAGTATAACTATATTTTTCTAGTTCATTTTATATTATAAAAATACAAATATAAAATGCATTAATTTAATTCTTAATCCATTTCCACTTTTTTTTTTTCATTTTGATTGAAAAAAAAGTGGAATGTGTTAGGGCTATACGGACTCGAACCGTAGACCTTCTCGGTAAAACAGATCAAACTAATTATTATCGAAATGATGCGAACTGTTTCAAAGACCCAACATGCATTTTCTTGCATTGGGCTCTTTCATCAACTGATTGATATAAAGATCAGTTAGTCCACCATATTTTTTCTTTTTTACAGGAAGATAATAAGATGGTTCCATGTGTTCTGTGATTCATGATTTGTATTCTGATCTAGGAACAATACCAAAGTGTTTCAAAGAGGGGTTACCTTGACTTAGGTCTGCCTCTGGCCTAGATTAACCTAAGTTAAATGGAATCTCTATCGCTCCGCTACAAGAGTCAAATATGAGACTTCATACACCTTAAAGTTCATAGGATAAAAAGAGGTTCTTTTGAGTCCCTTATACTCATTATGCCTAGCATTGAATGGGCTGGTATTTACCTTATCAATTAGCAAATCAATGGCGGGTTCTATTTCATTTGGCACCTGAATTCGCACTCGAATCGGACCAAATCAAATATTTGTCAGGCTATTGTTCTCTTCTTCCTTCGAATCTATGGAGTAAGACATCGATTTCTCAATAAGATCAATTATGTTCATTGCATAATGGGCCCCTTTGAAAAGCATTGGCGCACGTGTAAACGAGGTGCTCTACCTAACTGAGCTATAGCCCTTGTCATAGACATCTTAACATATAGAGAATTTCTTGTCAAGATCGGATCCCACATGAGAGTTCTTTAATCCGTTTACTGTTAATGGATTGGTATTGCGTAGAAAAAATATTCCACCTATAATCCCCGAGGCGATGGGTCCTTTGTGATGATGAATAACCTACTTAACTCAGTGGTTAGAGTATTGCTTTCATACGGCGGAAGTCATTGGTTCAAATCCAATAGTAGGTAGAACTTATTAGATACCAGAGTTGATGGTATCTAATAAGTTTTTCTAGCCATCTTCTTTTTTTTTGTTGTATCATCTAGAATTGATTGTATTCAATTGGCAGAATCAAAATATGGTATATAATAAAGAACCTCTAAAGAACTTCTTTTTCTTATTTTTATGTGTGTTTTTTTTACTAGTAGGAAATAACCTTAACAGCCTCTACTCGTGTCCGAGCTCGTCTGAGAGCTAGATTCGCCTCAATTGCTTGTCTCTTTCCCTGAGCTCCACTCAAGTTAGCTTCAGCTATTTCAAGAGCTTGTTGAGCCTCTTGCGGATCAATGTCAGTACTCATCTCCGCATCATTTCCTAAAATGGTGATCTCATTATTACTTATTCTAGCGAAACCACCCATCAAGGCTACCGTTAACCATTGGTCGTTGAGACGTATTCTCAAAAGACCTATATCTACCGCTGTGGCAATAGGGGCGTGGTTTGGTAATACGCCAATTTGTCCACTATTAGTAGATAAAATGATTTCTTTCACTTCTGAATCCAAAATAATTCGATTAGGGGTCAGTACACAAAGATTTAAGGTCATTTCTTCAATTTGCTCTCCCCTTCTAAGTTCATAGCTTTCGCGGTAGCTTCGTCGATGTTACCTACCAAATAAAAGGCCTGCTCGGGAAGACTGTCTAATTCCCCAGAAAGGATCAATCGAAACCCCCTAATTGTTTCGGCGAGACCAACATATTTCCCTGGAGAACCAGTAAAGACTTCTGCCACGAAGAAGGGTTGTGATAAGAAGCGTTCAATTTTTCGTGCTCTTGCTACAGTTAAACGATCTTCTTCGGATAATTCGTCCAACCCCAGGATAGCTATAATGTCCTGAAGTTCTTTGTAACGTTGTAAAGTTTCCTTAACTCTTTGAGCAGTTTCATAATGTTCCTCGCCAACGATCCGAGGTTGTAACATAGTTGACGTTGAATCTAAAGGATCGACTGCTGGATAAATACCTTTGGCAGCTAATCCTCTTGATAGTACGGTAGTAGCATCTAAATGTGCAAATGTCGTGGCAGGAGCAGGGTCGGTCAAATCATCTGCAGGTACATAAACTGCTTGGATCGAAGTTATAGACCCTTCTTTGGTGGAAGTAATTCTTTCTTGTAAAGAACCCATTTCGGTACTAAGGGTAGGTTGATAACCCACTGCAGAAGGCATTCTCCCTAATAAGGCAGATACTTCTGATCCCGCTTGAACGAAACGAAAGATATTGTCGATGAATAAAAGTACATCTTGTTCATTAATATCCCGGAAATATTCTGCCATGGTTAGTGCAGTCAAACCTACTCTCATACGAGCTCCTGGTGGTTCATTCATTTGACCATAGACTAGAGCTACTTTTGATTCTGCAATATTTTTTTCATTAATTACCCCGGATTCTTTCATTTCCATGTAGAGATCATTTCCTTCACGAGTACGTTCACCTACTCCACCAAATACGGATACGCCTCCATGAGCTTTGGCAATGTTGTTGATCAATTCCATGATAAGTACTGTTTTACCCACGCCGGCTCCCCCAAAGAGTCCAATTTTTCCTCCACGGCGATACGGAGCTAAAAGATCCACCACTTTAATTCCTGTTTCAAAGATTGATAATTTCGTATCTAACTGTATAAAAGCAGGCGCAGATCTATGAATAGGCGATGTTGTACGAGTATCTACAGGACCTAAATTATCAACAGGCTCCCCAAGAACATTGAAAATTCGTCCGAGAGTAGCTCCGCCGACTGGAACACTTAGAGCAGCTCCTGTATCAATCACTTCCATTCCTCTCGTCAGACCATCTGTAGCACTCATAGCTACAGCTCTAACTCGATTATTTCCTAATAATTGTTGTACCTCACAAGTCACATTAATTTGCTGACCGGCAGTATCTCGACCTTTAACTACCAAAGCGTTATAAATATTAGGCATCTTGCCCCGGGGGAAAACAACATCCAGTACTGGGCCAATAATTTGAGTGATACGTCCTAGGTTTTTTTCTTCAAGTGTGGAAACCGTAGAACCAGAAGGATTCGGATTGATTTTCATAATATAATAAAGTAAAATATGTCGAAATTCTTTTGATTGAGAGACTATGGTACATAGTACCAAATCAATTTCTGGTAGCAGCTTGATTAATTAATTCAATACGAATTAAATGGGAATTAGTACTCGATTTAGTTGGTACCACCCAACCGAATAAAATTCAATCGTTTACTCATTAAATTTAAATGAGTAAATTTTCAAGTTCAATCTATTCTTTTTTCAAAAGATCAAGTAGATGAATAAGAATTGTGAGTAAGTGAAGTGTGTTTCATTTCTCTATCATTATATTATACAAAATACCATCTATACTTATACTCGATTAGATGAAATCTATGAAATTCTAACTCGTGATTCATTATTACGATCTCATTGACTGTTTTCTTTTCTATATATCTAACTATATATCTATATATAGTTAGTTTAGTTAGTGTCTATTTTTGTTTTATTCCCCTTCTCTTTCATGGATGAATTATCCCTATTTTCACATCTAGGATTTACATATACAACACATATCACTGTCAAGGGGGAATTTTTCTTAGTATTTTTTTTTTAGATTCAAAATGGAAAGTGCCCAAATTCAATTATAAACTTGAAAAACAAAAATTGGGTTGCGCCATATATATCAAAGAGTATACAATAATGATGTATTTGGTGAATCAAATGCATGGTCTAATAAGAAACTTAATTCATTGATAATATTAGTTGAATATTTTTTGAAAGATTTTTGTCAAAGTTTTCATTCACGCCTAATCTATATCGAGTAGACCTTGTTGTTGTAAGAATTCTTAATTCATGAGTTGTAGGGAGGGACTTATGTCACCACAAACAGAAACTAAAGCAAGTGTTGGATTTAAAGCTGGTGTTAAAGATTACAGATTGACTTATTATACTCCTGATTACGAAACCAAAGATACTGATATCTTAGCAGCATTCCGAGTAACTCCTCAACCCGGAGTTCCCGCTGAAGAAGCAGGGGCTGCGGTAGCCGCCGAATCTTCTACTGGTACCTGGACAACTGTGTGGACTGATGGACTTACCAGTCTTGATCGTTACAAAGGACGATGCTAC